CCGATCGCTCTACCACTGAGCTACTGAGGAACAAGATTCTACTTCTTAGACTGTTCTTTCTCAATTCATGAACAATATAAGTCCCAAGTTTGCTTCGTAACTGCCGTAACTTATATATATGATAATATATATATATAGAAGTGGAAAAAATTCGAAAAAAAGTTGCATATCATATTCATATATAGAAGCGGAAAAAATTCGAAAAAAAGTTGCATATCACATACGGATATGCTAGAATATTTCATTAGAGAAAGAGAAAACAAATTCCAAAAATAGTTCAAGGTTGCAGATCACATAAAATCCGAAGAGCCCATTTTTTCTCCCTATCCTTTTGGCTAGAATATTTCATAAGAGAAAGATAAAAACAAATTCAAAAAAAAGTTCAAGGTTGCAGATCACATACAAATATGTTATAATATTTCAATGAAAGTCTTATTTTTTGATTTGGAGGAGAAATATCTTAAATGAAGAGTAAAATTGTGTTTACAGTGTTCTTGCTGTTGGTTAATTATTTTATTTTTGAAAAATAGTTCAAGGTTGCAGATCACATACAAATATGTTATAATATTTCAATGAAAGTCTTATTTTTTGATTTGGAGGAGAAATATCTTAAATGAAGAGTAAAATTGTGTTTACAGTGTTCTTGCTGTTGGTGAATTATTTTATTTTTGAAAAATAGTTCGGAGAAATATCTTAAATGAAGAGTAAAATTGTGTTTACAGTGTTCTTGCTGTTGGTTAATTATTTTATTTTTGAAAAATAGTTCAAGGTTGCAGATCACATACAAATATGTTATAATATTTCAATGAAAGTCTTATTTTTTGATTTGGAGGAGAAATATCTTAAATGAAGAGTAAAATTGTGTTTACAGTGTTCTTGCTGTTGGTGAATTATTTTATTTTTGAAAAATAGTTCGGAGAAATATCTTAAATGAAGAGTAAAATTGTGTTTACAGTGTTCTTGCTGTTGGTTAATTATTTTATTTTTGAAAAATAGTTCAAGGTTGCAGATCACATACAAATATGTTATAATATTTCAATGAAAGTCTTATTTTTTGATTTGGAGGAGAAATATCTTAAATGAAGAGTAAAATTGTGTTTACAGTGTTCTTGCTGTTGGTGAATTATTTTATTTTTGAAAAATAGTTCGGAGAAATATCTTAAATGAAGAGTAAAATTGTGTTTACAGTGTTCTTGCTGTTGGTTAATTATTTTATTTTTGAAAAATAGTTCAAGGTTGCAGATCACATACAAATATGTTATAATATTTCAATGAAAGTCTTATTTTTTGATTTGGAGGAGAAATATCTTAAATGAAGAGTAAAATTGTGTTTACAGTGTTCTTATTGTGTTTACAGTGTTCTTGCTGTTGGTTAATTATTTTATTTTTGAAAAATAGTTCAAGGTTGCAGATCACATACAAATATGTTATAATATTTCAATGAAAGTCTTATTTTTTGATTTGGAGGAGAAATATCTTAAATGAAGAGTAAAATTGTGTTTACAGTGTTCTTATTGTGTTTACAGTGTTCTTGCTGTTGGTTAATTATTTTATTTTTGAAAAATAGTTCAAGGTTGCAGATCACATACAAATATGTTATAATATTTCAATGAAAGTCTTATTTTTTGATTTGGAGGAGAAATATCTTAAATGAAGAGTAAAATTGTGTTTACAGTGTTCTTATTGTGTTTACAGTGTTCTTATTGTGTTTACAGTGTTCTTGCTGTTGGTTAATTATTTTATTTTTGAAAAATAGTTCAAGGTTGCAGATCACATACAAATATGTTATAATATTTCAATGAAAGTCTTATTTTTTGATTTGGAGGAGAAATATCTTAAATGAAGAGTAAAATTGTGTTTACAGTGTTCTTATTGTGTTTACAGTGTTCTTGCTGTTGGTTAATTATTTTATTTTTGAAAAATAGTTCAAGGTTGCAGATCACATACAAATATGTTATAATATTTCAATGAAAGTCTTATTTTTTGATTTGGAGGAGAAATATCTTAAATGAAGAGTAAAATTGTGTTTACAGTGTTCTTATTGTGTTTACAGTGTTCTTATTGTGTTTACAGTGTTCTTGCTGTTGGTTAATTATTTTATTTTTGAAAAATAGTTCAAGGTTGCAGATCACATACAAATATGTTATAATATTTCAATGAAAGTCTTATTTTTTGATTTGGAGGAGAAATATCTTAAATGAAGAGTAAAATTGTGTTTACAGTGTTCTTATTGTGTTTACAGTGTTCTTGCTGTTGGTTAATTATTTTATTTTTGAAAAATAGTTCAAGGTTGCAGATCACATACAAATATGTTATAATATTTCAATGAAAGTCTTATTTTTTGATTTGGAGGAGAAATATCTTAAATGAAGAGTAAAATTGTGTTTACAGTGTTCTTATTGTGTTTACAGTGTTCTTGCTGTTGGTTAATTATTTTATTTTTGAAAAATAGTTCAAGGTTGCAGATCACATACAAATATGTTATAATATTTCAATGAAAGTCTTATTTTTTGATTTGGAGGAGAAATATCTTAAATGAAGAGTAAAATTGTGTTTACAGTGTTCTTATTGTGTTTACAGTGTTCTTATTGTGTTTACAGTGTTCTTGCTGTTGGTTAATTATTTTATTTTTGAAAAATAGTTCAAGGTTGCAGATCACATACAAATATGTTATAATATTTCAATGAAAGTCTTATTTTTTGATTTGGAGGAGAAATATCTTAAATGAAGAGTAAAATTGTGTTTACAGTGTTCTTATTGTGTTTACAGTGTTCTTATTGTGTTTACAGTGTTCTTGCTGTTGGTTAATTATTTTATTTTTGAAAAATAGTTCAAGGTTGCAGATCACATACAAATATGTTATAATATTTCAATGAAAGTCTTATTTTTTGATTTGGAGGAGAAATATCTTAAATGAAGAGTAAAATTGTGTTTACAGTGTTCTTATTGTGTTTACAGTGTTCTTATTGTGTTTACAGTGTTCTTGCTGTTGGTTAATTATTTTATTTTTGAAAAATAGTTCAAGGTTGCAGATCACATACAAATATGTTATAATATTTCAATGAAAGTCTTATTTTTTGATTTGGAGGAGAAATATCTTAAATGAAGAGTAAAATTGTGTTTACAGTGTTCTTATTGTGTTTACAGTGTTCTTATTGTGTTTACAGTGTTCTTGCTGTTGGTTAATTATTTTATTTTTGAAAAATAGTTCAAGGTTGCAGATCACATACAAATATGTTATAATATTTCAATGAAAGTCTTATTTTTTGATTTGGAGGAGAAATATCTTAAATGAAGAGTAAAATTGTGTTTACAGTGTTCTTATTGTGTTTACAGTGTTCTTGCTGTTGGTTAATTATTTTATTTTTGAAAAATAGTTCAAGGTTGCAGATCACATACAAATATGTTATAATATTTCAATGAAAGTCTTATTTTTTGATTTGGAGGAGAAATATCTTAAATGAAGAGTAAAATTGTGTTTACAGTGTTCTTATTGTGTTTACAGTGTTCTTGCTGTTGGTTAATTATTTTATTTTTGAAAAATAGTTCAAGGTTGCAGATCACATACAAATATGTTATAATATTTCAATGAAAGTCTTATTTTTTGATTTGGAGGAGAAATATCTTAAATGAAGAGTAAAATTGTGTTTACAGTGTTCTTGCTGTTGGTTAATTATTTTATTTTTGAAAAATAGTTCAAGGTTGCAGATCACATAGATAGATGCTAGAATATTTCATTAGAGAAAGAGAAAACAAATTCCAAAAATAGTTCAAGGTTGCAGATCACATAAAATCCGAAGAGCCCATTTTTTCTCCCTATCCTTTTGGCTAGAATATTTCATAAGAGAAAGATAAAAACAAATTCAAAAAAAAGTTCAAGGTTGCAGATCACATACAAATATGTTATAATATTTCAATGAAAGTCTTATTTTTGGAGAGGAGAAATATCTTAAATGAAGAATAAAATTGTGTTTACAGTGTTCTTGCTGTTGGTTAATTATTTTATTTTTGAAAAATAGTTCAAGGTTGCAGATCACATAGATAGATGCTAGAATATTTCATTAGAGAAAGAGAAAACAAATTCCAAAAATAGTTCAAGGTTGCAGATCACATAAAATCCGAAGAGCCCATTTTTTCTCCCTATCCTTTTGGCTAGAATATTTCATAAGAGAAAGATAAAAACAAATTCAAAAAAAAGTTCAAGGTTGCAGATCACATACAAATATGTTATAATATTTCAATGAAAGTCTTATTTTTGGAGAGGAGAAATATCTTAAATGAAGAATAAAATTGTGTTTACAGTGTTCTTGCTGTTGGTTAATTATTTTATTTTTGAAAAATAGTTCAAGGTTGCAGATCACATAGATAGATGCTAGAATATTTCATTAGAGAAAGAGAAAACAAATTCCAAAAATAGTTCAAGGTTGCAGATCACATAAAATCCGAAGAGCCCATTTTTTCTCCCTATCCTTTTGGCTAGAATATTTCATAAGAGCTAGAATATTTCATAAGAGAAAGATAAAAACAAATTCAAAAAAAAGTTCAAGGTTGCAAATCACATACAAATATGTTATAATATTTCAATGAAAGTCTTATTTTTGGAGAGGAGAAATATCTTAAATGAAGAATAAAATTGTGTTTACAGTGTTCTTGCTGTTGGTTAATTATTTTATTTTTGAAAAATAGTTCAAGGTTGCAGATCACATAGATAGATGCTAGAATATTTCATTAGAGAAAGAGAAAACAAATTCCAAAAATAGTTCAAGGTTGCAGATCACATAAAATCCGAAGAGCCCATTTTTTCTCCCTATCCTTTTGGCTAGAATATTTCATAAGAGCTAGAATATTTCATAAGAGAAAGATAAAAACAAATTCAAAAAAAAGTTCAAGGTTGCAAATCACATACAAATATGTTATAATATTTCAATGAAAGTCTTATTTTTGGAGAGGAGAAATATCTTAAATGAAGAATAAAATTGTGTTTACAGTGTTCTTGCTGTTGGTGAATTATTTTATTTTTGAAAAAATGATTGAAAAAATTTTCCAGGAACCGCCTATCTATCATAGGCATATCACATTGTCGGTTTTTCTTCTAATTGTACTTTTTAAGATCTATCCGAACATAACTATTCAATTGGGTGCGATTCTATATCAGGCCTTGATCACTGTTTCTTTGGTGTGTATCAAGTTCGTATTGCATTATTGGAGAAAGTTTTTAACATGGCTTGAGAAATAAAGATCAAGAGATCTATTAATAAGATATATACATAGAAACTGGTATATATACAAAAAAATAACCTTACTATACCTTATGTAGATCGATTTTTTTTCTTTCAAAAGAAAGAATCAAGGTTGCAGATCACATACAAATATGTTATAATATTTCAATGGAAGTCTTATTTTTGGAGAGGAGAAATATCTTAAATGAAGAATAAAATTGTGTTTACAGTGTTCTTGCTGTTGGTGAATTATTTTATTTTTGAAAAAATGATTGAAAAAATTTTCCAGGAACCGCCTATCTATCATAGGCATATCACATTGTCGGTTTTTCTTCTAATTGTACTTTTTAAGATCTATCCGAACATAACTATTCAATTGGGTGCGATTCTATATCAGGCCTTGATCACTGTTTCTTTGGTGTGTATCAAGTTCGTATTGCATTATTGGAGAAAGTTTTTAACATGGCTTGAGAAATAAAGATCAAGAGATCTATTAATAAGATATATACATAGAAACTGGTATATATACAAAAAAATAACCTTACTATACCTTATGTAGATCGATTTTTTTTCTTTCAAAAGAAAGAATCAAGGTTGCAGATCACATACAAATATGTTATAATATTTCAATGGAAGTCTTATTTTTGGAGAGGAGAAATATCTTAAATGAAGAATAAAATTGTGTTTACAGTGTTCTTGCTGTTGGTGAATTATTTTATTTTTGAAAAAATGATTGAAAAAATTTTCCAGGAACCGCCTATCTATCATAGGCATATCACATTGTCGGTTTTTCTTCTAATTGTACTTTTTAAGATCTATCCGAACATAACTATTCAATTGGGTGCGATTCTATATCAGGCCTTGATCACTGTTTCTTTGGTGTGTATCAAGTTCGTATTGCATTATTGGAGAAAGTTTTTAACATGGCTTGAGAAATAAAGATCAAGAGATCTATTAATAAGATATATACATAGAAACTGGTATATATACAAAAAAATAACCTTACTATACCTTATGTAGATCGATTTTTTTTCTTTCAAAAGAAAGAATCAAGGTTGCAGATCACATACAAATATGTTATAATATTTCAATGAAAGTCTTATTTTTGGATTTGGAAGACAAGACCCTTCTATAGACTTTCTTTTCATTTTATAAAATATCTTATGAAATTGACCACTTAAGTCTGTGAGGGACCACTAGAGGAAAAAAGAACGGGAGTTTGATCGCGAATTGTATGAAAGAACTTTTCTATATATGGGAAAGTTTTTCTCATGGCTTGAGAAATAAAGATCAAGAGATCTATTATGTTATAGAATATTAATAACATATTCTATATATGAATATGATATGCAACTTTTTTTCGAATTTTTTCCACTTCTATATATATATATTATCATATATAGAGGAATTCTCGAAGGAGAATTTCTGGGATTTCAAAAGATATAAAACATAATTTCTTATATTATAAGAGAAGAGGAGGTTTTGCTTTTATATCTTACCATATAAATGAAAGGGATTATATAAAAAAACTAGTAAAAAAAACTAGTAAAAAAAACTAGTAAATTAGTATTACTAACCATTTTATTTTTTTTAATTATTCAAATCAATATGCAAAAAAACTCTATTGGCTTTTCTGATACTGTATTTTCTGATACTATATTATTATTCTATTTCTTTTTCAATAAAAAATATTGTCTTTCACTTATGAATTATCTACTTAATCATTGGTATTCGTGGAATTATGAAGATCGTTGGTATTCGTGGAATTATGAAGATCGTTTCAAAAAAACAAAAAAGAAACGTATGAGAAACAAAATCTCGAAAATGTCCAAGAAACATTTAATTTTAGTTCAATACAAGGAGGAGATATGATCCCATTCGAACTCAAAATATTAACGTTCATCCTTTCTTTGATAGTTGTTCCCCTTACTTTAATGTACATTTTTCAAGCTTTGGAGGACCTTATCGAGTGGGTATTTGGTTTTCCCATATGGAATTACAGGCATATTACTGTACCAATTTACCTCCTTCTATGGCTTTTTCTGATGTACCCTAAATTATTTTGGGTATTCTATCGGGGTTTGATCACTGTTTATTTGTATTTGAAGAAGTTCTTTTTGAAGTAAAAGTATGGTCGAAAAGGAGGGGGGAGAAATTCACCCAATAATCGATAGTTCGCAAGAAATTTTTTCATTTGGCTTCGGTATTTAAAGTAATTTAAAAAGGATTTCATTTTGTCCTTTTAGTTGGAAAAAAGATACTATAAGAAGAGAATCAAAAAGATCCTTCTTCTACCTGGAAGTGGAGTTGGGATTGGAATTCCAACCTCACTTCCAAATGAAAGATATTATATCAAGAAACTGGACGTTTGTATTATTAACAATTTTTTTTTTTTTTATTTTACAAAGAAAAATTATGCAAAAACGAAGAAAAATAAAACAACGGTGCTGGATTGTGATTAGTCGGAAACCAATAGTTAACTACGGTAGATTCCTGCTATGCTGTTTAACGCGTGGGCAGGCTCAAACGCTCGCGTTATCGATAGAGAAGTGTTTAAGTTGTAAACAGGGAGTGTCCAAGAATTCAATACAGATTGTGCCTATCGAAGGTTTAGTTTTCAAAGAGCAACTCCTTCTTGTCGAGGTCTGGACGGATGGAACTCTTCTTGCCCAAGATGCACTTAATCAATCCTATTTGGAGTCTGTATTAGCTTTAACGAAACTCGCTTATCCTCCGGAGGAGGGACAGGAACTTTTCGAGGAAGTGCCATACCAAGAAGATTACTTACCTTTTATGCTTTGTAAACCTATGCTTTTTAAAGACATAGTCCAAAATCCGGGTGAAAAATTCTCTGAAAGTTGGGAGAATATGCTCAAAGAAGAAAAGCGAAAATATAATCAAAATAATAATATGCGCTTCTTCCATCTTCGGTGCTTTAAGAATCATCAGGCCGAAATACTAGGATTGGTTTTACAAAAGGCATTGCTTGGGGAAATATCAGAAATATCCCCCGCTTCTCTCAAATCAATAAAAGTAGTGAATGTGGACATAGAGACCAGATCCAGTCATATGTATCGTGCATCTCTGGGAGGTGAGATGCTGACGCTGCAGATCTGCACAGATAAAAAAGTGAGTCCGAAGCAATTACTTTCTGAAGTGTGTAGTTCATTCCAATCTTTGCTAAACCCAATTTTGGATCCAGAAAAAATTTCGAAAGAGGAACACATTTTATCCAATTCGGATAAAACCTTAAATTTAGTTAGGTTTTTAGAGCCAGAGCCGGAGGAAGATCCCGTAGATCAAAACATTTTTTTGGAAAGTGAAGACCCTTCTATAGACTTTCTTTTCATTTTACAAAATATGTTATTAAATTTACCATTTGAGTCTGTGAGGGACCACTGGGGGAAAGAAGAAAGGGAGTTTTATCGAGAATTATATGAAAGAACTTTTCTATATATGGATTTGATAAGTCAGAATAAGGAAATTCTAAAAGAATTTCCAATAGATTGGGACTCTCTTGTAGTCAATCAATTGAACTTTTACGATGAGCAATTCTGGGATGAGAATTTCTGGGATTTCAAAAGATATACAACATCCTTTCTGCTTGAAGTTTATAAGAGAAGAAGAAAAGGTTTTGCTTTTATATCTTACCATATAGATACATTTCTATTATTAGACTTATTTCTGACTATCCTTCGAATGATTTTAGAATAAATCATATTTCTGGAAGTGGAGTTGGGATTGGAATTCCAACCTCACTTCCAAATGAAAGATATTATATCAAGAAACTGGACGTTTGTATTATTAACAATTTTTTTTTTTTTTATTTTACAAAGAAAAATTATGCAAAAACGAAGAAAAATAAAACAACGGTGCTGGATTGTGATTAGTCGGAAACCAATAGTTAACTACGGTAGATTCCTGCTATGCTGTTTAACGCGTGGGCAGGCTCAAACGCTCGCGTTATCGATAGAGAAGTGTTTAAGTTGTAAACAGGGAGTGTCCAAGAATTCAATACAGATTGTGCCTATCGAAGGTTTAGTTTTCAAAGAGCAACTCCTTCTTGTCGAGGTCTGGACGGATGGAACTCTTCTTGCCCAAGATGCACTTAATCAATCCTATTTGGAGTCTGTATTAGCTTTAACGAAACTCGCTTATCCTCCGGAGGAGGGACAGGAACTTTTCGAGGAAGTGCCATACCAAGAAGATTACTTACCTTTTATGCTTTGTAAACCTATGTTTTTTAAAGACATAGTCCAAGATCCGGGTGAAAAATTCTTTGAAAGTTGGGAGAATATGCTCAAAGAAGAAAAGCGAAAATATAATCAAAATAATAATATGAGCTTCTTCCATCTTCGGTGCTTTAAGAATCATCAGGCCGAAATACTAGGATTGGTTTTACAAAAGGCATTGCTTGGGGAAATATCAGAAACATCCCCCGCTTCTCTCAAATCAATAAAAGTAGTGAATGTGGACATAGAGACCAGATCCAGTCATATGTATCGTGCATCTCTGGGAGGTGAGATGCTGACGCTGCAGATCTGCACAGATAAAAAAGTGAGTCCGAAGCAATTACTTTCTGAAGTGTGTAGTTCATTCCAATCTTTGCTAAACCCAATTTTGGATCCAGAAAAAATTCCGAAAGAGGAACACATTTTTTCCGAATTGGATAAAACCTTAAATTTAGTTAGGTTTTTAGAGCCAGAGCCGGAGGAAGATCCCGTAGACCAAAACATTTTTTTGGAAAGTGAAGACCCTTCTATAGACTTTCTTTTCATTTTACAAAATATGTTATTAAATTTACCATTTGAGTCTGTGAGGGACCACTGGGGGAAAGAAGAAAGGGAGTTTTATCGAGAATTATATGAAAGAACTTTTCTATATATGGATTTGATAAGTCAGAATAAGGAAATTCTAAAAGAATTTCCAATAGATTGGGACTCTCTTGTAGTCAATCAATTGAAGTTTTACGATGAGCAATTCTGGGATGAGAATTTCTGGGATTTCAAAAGATATACAACATCCTTTCTGCTTGAAGTTTATAAGAGAAGAAGAAAAGGTTTTGCTTTTATATCTTACCATATAGATACATTTCTATTATTAGACTTATTTCTGACTATCCTTCGAATGATTTTAGAATAAATCATATTTCTGGAAGTGGAGTTGGGATTGGAATTCCAACGAAAAGCTTTACTTAGACTTGGGAAGATCCAAGCAATATCCATAAATTCGATGGAGACTCTATACCTAGATGGTGTGTTACGAGAAGCATAACTGCTTGTTATCGAAGTATGGACAGATGTCCTAAGGAAGCACTTCGTGAAGCATTCGAAGAGATTATTGAGTAGTTTTCTAGATCCGAACGAAAAAGAAAGGGAAAGAGAGGGATTCGAACCCTCGGTAAACCAAAGTCTACATAGCAGTTCCAATGCTACGCCTTAAACCACTCGGCCATCTCTCCTACATAATATTATTATTGATCAAAAACGGAGTGAATAGCGAGTTTTAATATTCCTAAAGCGTAAAGGTACGACTCCATTACAGGTTCCATTCCATAGAAATAAGCCCTTTCCAGTTTTCCATTTTTCAACAAAAACTAATCTCATCAAATATCCCACGGATCTATTCCAAACTCATGAATTATCCCATCCCATAGATTTGTTTATTTCCATTGTATGATAGATATTACGCAAACAGAAGGTCTAATTAGTACACTTTAGTCTATTTTATGATAGATTAGTATTTTAGTCTATTTTATGATAGAATGATTGATTATTCTATTGTTTGGATCATAACCAAATCCAAATTTCTGGAATTATCTGAATACAGAATCAAGTAAAATCTTTGGTTATTGAACTTCGATGAAATAGTAATAGTTCTGCTAATTGGTATAGTACGAAATTCGAGTTCAATTTCAACTATTTTATATCTCTCTTTTTCCTTTTTTTTACATTATTTTGTACTGTATATAGATTTCCTTTATTTTTAGGATCATTTTCCCGAGCAAAGGATAATGAAAAGAATTATAGAATGGATTGCTAATTATGCCTAGATCTCGTATAAATGGAAATTTTATTGATAAAACCTTTTCAATTGTAGCTAATATCTTGTTGGGAATAATTCCAACAACTTCAGGAGAAAAGAAGGCATTTACCTATTATAGAGATGGTGTGATTTGATTTTTTTTACTATTTTTTTTTTAGCCGCTATCTCTTTCTTACTAGAAGTGTTATAGAAAGAACCCAATTATGGAAATAAACCTACGCTTGGTGAAGGTGAAGTTTGGAGGGGATAGAAAAACTCCTTCTGTCGTGTATCCTCGATTGATATAATCTTAGATGCTTCCATTGTCGATTTGAGCATTAAGCAAAAGATGAAACCTATAGATTCTGTATTGCAGGTCAGCCTTACTACTCTACTAGTACTATAGGTAGTATAGGGGAAAAAGCACTACACCTAGAAATCAACAACATAAAAACTTTGTTCGAAAATTCTCTTTTCCTTATTGGTATCGGGACTAACAAGAATGGCTGGGACAACAAACATCCATCTCGTTCGTACTTTGGATACCCCATATAACCATCAAAGATCGTTGAAGTGACTAATTCCCAGAAATAGGAGGCGTTAAGAACAAAGAAATTATTGGAATTACCATTTCTATCTAATACTAATTATGATGAATTGGTATTAAAAAAAACGAAGGTTGACTAGAGATTTCTTGTAAAGATACTAGCTTCCTTCAGTTCATAATGAGATGAGAATGGTTCGATTTTGATTCTAAGGATTATTTTCCTCAGTATTATGCACAGAAGGTAGGAGCCGTATGAGATGAAAATCTCATGTACGGTTCTGGAACGGAGTAGAATGAATGAACGACCGTAACGAATGTTGGCTCAATCCGAAGGAAATTATGCAGAAGCTTTACAGAATTATTATGAAGCTACGCGACCAGAAATGGATCCTTATGATCGAAGTTATATACTTTACAACATAGGCCTTATATACACAAGTAATGGAGAGCATACAAAAGCTTTGGAATATTATTTTCGAGCACTAGAACGAAATCCATTTTTATCACAAGCTTTTAATAATATGGCCGTGATCTGTCATTACGTGCGACTATCTCTACTATAGAAAGAAGAAAAAAAGATCAAATTGGCTAGTAAATACTAGAAAAAATAGGGTTTCTACATATGGATCGTGCAAAGCAACGATTTGTATCAGCTGTAGCAAGGCAAGGAAAGAGACTTTACGAAAACCAAAATGAGGAAGAAAAAAAGA